TATATATATATATATATATATATTTTTTTTTTTTTTTGAGGCTATCATAAAATACTTCATATAAGTCTACTTTCATAGAACATAGTATCTTTCTTTGTACTTAAAAAAGAATCAAGTACAAATCAAAAGATATCCCATTATTTCTTAGAATCGAAGATAGAAAAGAGAATTTGAAATGTCTTTTTTGTGTGTTAACTTATCTTGTTCTTTCTTTCTATCACTAGCTTTTAGAAAAATCTTTTTACTAATATTATATTATAATAAGAATCTAAGAATATTATAATTACTAAATTAGTATTAAATTCCATAATTCTCAAAGTGATTATACTGATCAAATAGTATTTTGTAAGAATATATGGGTATAGTTACCTATTCATATCTATTCATCTGCATATTGTATCTTCTTTTGTAATTGACAACAGAGATAGATTAAGTCACGCTATATCATAATTTTTTTTATTAAATATTTTGATGCAGTCCAAAATAAAAGCAAAATTCGTTCTAACTCGAGATATTATACATAAGAGAGAAAATGCATTAGAGAGAGAAAATGCATTAGAATCTTTGTAATTTTTTCTATTCTGGGGTTTACATTACATATAAATGGAATTATTATTATAATTCCTAATTGAAAAAATTTGACTTTTTCAAGTAATTTATACTAATATACTAAAATAATAATATACTAAATTTAAGAATTTAAGATAAAAAAAATTCAAAATGAAATCAAGAATAATTAGAATTAAAAATAAAATTAAAATTCTAGTTAATGGTTCCAATTTGACCTAAATTTTGGGATCTATCACTGGAAATCCTTTTTTTATCTATTCAAATCTATTGAAGAATTCTTCAATAGATAGATAAAGGTAAGAAGTTCTTAAAGAATATGTATGTGTTTTGAAATAGAATTAATTATTTTAATTGAATTCAATAAAAAACAAAAATCCTCCCCCTTTTTTTTGGAAAGGGATAATCAAAATAAATAGGATTAAAAAAAAAAAAAGAATTGAATCATTTTTCTAGATTTTGAATGAGATTTGGCGACATGGCCAAGCGGTAAGGCAGGGGACTGCAAATCCTTTATCCCCAGTTCAAATCTGGGTGTCGCCTTTTCAACAAGATATTTAAAATTTCTTTTTCTATATCCTACTAATAAAACTTGACAAATTTTTGTTCTGTATAATTAGAGACAAAGAATTTCTTGATACTGGATTTATCTAATTCCTAATTCGAGAAAATAGAAAAACTTGTCCAGTGAAATTCAAAAAAATAAAGGAATAGGTTTAAGATTTGTAGTAACAGCTCCTCATTTTTTCTCTCATAGAAAGAGAGACAGTAAGTTTAGATTAAATAGAAAATTATTAACGTATACAATAATGTATTATTTATGTATCTTGATAATACATTTAGATATTTCTTAAAAAAAAAAAAAAGAGCTTGTATGTCAGATTTTTAAGGCTTTCTACGAGAGATTCTAGCTAAAATTAAGCTAAGCACTTTCTTTTTTTTGATTGGTTTATTAATAGCCTTATAAATCAGAATCGTATTTTGACTCTTCACTAATAATTGTATTATTATTATTGATCAATAATGGAATAATTACTTCATAGAAATAGGAGACACAAATTACATGGATTTAGTCAGTTTTGCTTGGGCTGCTTTAATGGTAGTCTTTACATTTTCACTTTCCCTTGTAGTATGGGGAAGGAGTGGACTTTAATTAGGAAAATTTTTTGAGAAATCATTCGAGTAATCGAATTATATCAATCAATTTTTTCTTTGATCTTTTTACATCAATGATCTTGCAAAGCTTTATTCAATAAAAGCTTGTCTCTCTTTCACAAGATAATCTATAATAGAAAAACTCTCTACTGCGATAGAAAGAAGTATATTCTACCGCAGTAGATCGTTTATTTTAGTTAACACTTGGAATTCTCTTTTTTTTAATAACTTTTATTTCTTTAATTATTGATAAGAATTTCTAATTCAAGTTTAAGTCAAATTAATCATTTTGACTGACTGTTTTTACGTAGATAATAAGTAAAAAAGCAGTAGGAACTAGAATGAACAGTGCAGTAGCAATAAATGCGAGAATATTGACTTCCATAATCTCTTTTTTCTTTTTTTTTTTTTTTTTTCGCAATAACTCGGGATATAATCCCATAGAAAGGAGATATTGAACTCCTTTTAAATAAAGGAAATTCAATAGGATTGTTTGCATCCTGATAATATTGAATCGGATCCTTTTTTTGAGTAAAGGATATCTGATCTATCAAATCGATTTATTGTTGAGAATTAATTAATTAAATAGTATAACATAGGAAGATCTTTTACCCATACTAGTTTGGTAATGAGTTGGATTAGTCCTTTTCCACTTTTTGTGTCTTATAGCTTACTGTCTGCCTACTGTCTGTCTTCCTTATCTTAATCAAATTATCCTTAATTTTTCTTATATTTTGAAATTTAATGCAATTAAGGATTTTTATTTTATATGACTGAAATTCTATAGGTCAGTCACACACATATCCAAACTAAGACTAGAAGTATGATGGGAAAAAGAGAAGATAATAAAATCGAATATTCTAAGAAATTAACTGAAAAGGTTCATTTCTTCATCTTCTCTTTTTTTTAGTAAGTCTCTCCTTTTTCGGATTTGGAATGGAATGCATATATTCCAAATTAAGTCTGCTATTTGAATGAGAATATTACGTATAAAAAAAAATCGGAACTAAAAGAGGTGTACTTTATTTAATATAAAGAGTACTTTGTTTGTTAAGGTAATTATACAAAGTTTATTCTTTATTAAAAAACAAAAGAATAAAACTTTTTATTTATAAAAAAAATATAAACTTGTAAAATAGCATCATTTCATTGATCAAGAACAGTCAAAAAAAAGTATGACGAGGGTCGAAGGTATAAATAAAAGACTTAATGAATATAGTAAAACTTTTGATTCGTAGAATCAGTATATTAGAAATATATATCTTATCAATCAATAGCAATAGATAGTAGTCAAAAAAAAATGAGATTTCTGCATCCATATTTATCTGGGTGATAAATGCAAAACGAAAACAAAAGAGATATTAAGTCCAATAAAATATCATTTCAATGATTATTAAAATTGAGATTTTCTTTGTTTTCTGCCTTCCTTTTTACACGAAAAAGAAAAGAAAAATGGATGAATATTTTGGATTCTAGTTCGGGACTGACGGGACTCGAACCCGCAGCTTCCGCCTTGACAGGGCGGTGCTCTGACCAATTGAACTACAATCCCAGCAAAGCAAGGTCTATGGTATAAATATTCATAAAGGTAATATGAATATCATCCCATTCAGCTGTACGAAAGTTAAAAATGATATTTTTCTAATATTAATATATTCACATATTAATATATTATATAGTCAGAGTGAGACAGATTACTAGTAATCTTTTTTTGTTTTATTCAAAAAAAAAGATAATTTATCTGCTCTTTAAGAGCAATAAACTCTTTTTTTTTTTTTAATGAGACTTTATTAAATTTCAGTAATAATTTACTGATTGAAACTTCAAAAACTTTCATGAATCTCAATTCTTAGAAAGAAAAATTGATAAGAATGCATATAGAATATGCATATAAATACACGAAATGCATCTAAATACCCGAACTCTTCTTATTAATTTAATGGATGGTTTGACATTTCCTTTTATTTAAAGTCCTTAATTAAATATTAATTAAAAGGAAATCTCAAATATCAAATATATATATTACTAAATCATATATAACATATATATTCATATAGTAGCATTTTTGGGCCGAGCTGGATTTGAACCAGCGTAGACATATCGCCAACGAATTTACAGTCCGTCCCCATTAACCGCTCGGGCATCGACCCTGGGTGGAAGGATTAATTCTAGGTTTAACGAAGAATTAATCCTATGTTTCTTAATAAACCCGGGAGAATTAAATTAATCTTAGGTTTATTGATTAATTATCACCTTACCAACTTTTTATCTTACCCCCAGGGGAAATCGAATCCCCGCTACCTCCTTGAAAGAGAGATGTCCTAACCACTAGACGATGGGGGCAAATCTGCCCACATTTCGTCATCAGTCAGTACTCAAATTATAATATGTATTTTTTTACTGTCAATAGACTTTTATATTACTTTACTTTATTCTTTCTTTTTTGATCATTTTTGTCATCATATTTTTATTATGTTTTTGATCACATTTTTTATTTTATTTTTTTATGACTTGATCCAAAAAGTATTTCCTATTCTTATGTTAAGATTGCGTATAATTTTTTGATTTGATAATTCATTTATGAACTATTCTATGCTAAATTATAATGACAAGAATTTAACGAAAAGAGTTTAGTTGAAGGATTCCTTCAATTCAGGTAGTTATGTAATGTAATCGGTCTACGAGAAGAGTACAATTTCTTTTTACTTCATAATTATTTTAATTTAAAATAAATCAAATCGGAGCTCGTTGCTTCATTTGATGTTCAGATCAAATATATCTATTACTACATGTACACTTTTTCATGTACACTTTTTCTATTTCATATTTCAAAAAGATTCGGTTTTTCCGTTCCTAGTATGATATTCTTCTGAAGAATATGAAATGTAGAACTTTAAATTATTATCAATTTTTTATATTTTTTTTTGATTCTCTTTTTTTTTTAATTTTTATTCTTTTCAAATAATTAGCTTGACAAACATAATTATATTATTATATAATTATATAATACTTTATTCATTTAAATAACTGTTAAATACTAAAAAACTGTCAAATACTCAATATTTGACACTTTAAGGGATTTTTTTAAAATGTTTTAAACATTTTAATTTTTTTTTTAAAAAAAGAGGAGGTCAAAGTGAGCAGAGACCTTCATGAACTAGAAGAGGCGGCTAAAAAGGCAATAAACCTCTTATTTCAGGAAATAAGAAACCTTTTAGCTGAATTTCAGAATTTAAAAGGTGAAGACCTTCAGAATCTCTACCGAGAGATTCATGAGGAAAGAGGATCTCCCTATGAACCTGATACTTTACCTTATATTAGTGTTCTCCATGGTCTGCGTAATCTTCTAAATACATGTAGGGAAAATTACTTCTCCTCTCTTTCTGATGAGGAGAGAGATCTTATAAACAGATCAACAAATAAACATTGGGAAAAAACGATTCCGCACGTAGTTTATATGGATATAATAGTATATAAACTAAAAGAAAAAGACTTGCAATTGCGAAGTGGAAAAAATTTTCCACCTTTACAAAAATTGAAAAATGTGCCAGCTCAGTCTTTCTTTTTTTTTCTAGAAAAACTTATGTTTGAGTTTGACCAACCGCCGTTCAAGCCCAAAAAATAATTCTACTAAGTTTTCTGAACCAATCAGTTTTAGGACCTGAAGTTTTTGGTTCAGAAAACAATGTAAAAAAAGCCAACTTTCATTTTTCTTAGACACAGATGACAAGTTACAGGATAAAGAATTTGACTATTTTGACTTTCGTGAAATATGGAAAATGTACCTATGGATATTTTATCAAAATCAAATTTACCGTGAAATTGAATCAAATTGGTACCTTATTCCTTTTAACGAAGGTATATCAAGGGTATTGAATATACCCATAAATGATGATGAGTATTATGATAAGAGATTTGACGAATTATTATACAAGGAAAACTTGAAAACTTTGTAGGTTTCAAAAAAAAAAAAAAAATAAAGAAAGAAAAGAGGGGTAAAAATCGAATGCATTTTTTTCTATTTTCTATAGAAAAGATTCCATAATTGGAGGAAAGTAGCAGAATCTTGTTCCAGGAATATCTTATCAATACATTTCCATTTCATTAATTTAAACTTCTTGCAAATCCTCACGTTTTTTTTTGGAACGAAAGCGGTTTTTCTTCATTATTCTATTCCACCTCTTTTCTTCATTATTCTATTTCACTTCTTTTCTTCATTATTCTATTCCACCTCTTCTTTAAAAAGAAAAGCATTCTATTTCTATTCCACTTCTTTACAAAAAAAATAAATTTTTATATAGGAGGCTCTGTATTGTATATTATTTATCAAATAATGGCCCACTGGTCGTTCTTTAGAAAAGATTGAAAAACTTTTGAAAAAATTTGTTATTCACCATATTGTTGAGCCGGTGTCAACATTTCTTTTTCCTACAAAAAAAAGAATTAATTCCAATCAAGATAGAAATGCTTGGAATGAAGCATCATCTGATGATGATGAATTAGATGAGGAGGACTCATTATCATCAGAAGACTTTGATTCCAAGTCAGATGAGGACTCTTTGTCAGAGTCAAATGAAGGAACATCTGAGGAGGAATCAGATGTTGAGTCCTATAATAAGAACTTTTTTTTTTATCGAGAGTTAGAATTTTATTCCAATTGGTCTTTAAGAAATCATATTTTTCCGCTTATTTACCAGATTGATCAGTTCATAGAATACTATAAGCAAAAAGAAACTCTTTTTGCAATAAATGTTTTTAATTTACTAGAAGAAATAATGAAAAGAGTTACCTATTTCAAATCGTCAATCGATGATCCTTATCCATCAGAGGAGTTGGACCCATTGTACTCTTGCCATTATAAGTATAAGTGGTTTGAGATGCAGTACTTCAAGTGGGATCTAACTCAATCAGAGGAGTTGGACACATCGTATTCACTCCCTTTGTCGGAATCCGAGTGGGAAGAGAGGGATTCGCAAATTAATGAGCTCCCTACGAGATATCGTTGTGAATTTATTTCTTACTGGGTCCGGGGTTCTATTTTCTCGACTAAAATATCGAGAAATCAAAATATCTCTCTTTCGGGACCAAAGGTGATAAAATTTCTCAGAAAAATTTCTGAGGTATTGCATACTATATGAATCAATTTCTATCCAAATCAAATCCTTCATTTGATTTGGATAGAATAAAAAAGTAGTAATGGACATATATGGAGTTCACTAAAATTTCATGTGATTTATCAAACAGAATAGAAATTCCATCATTACTAGATTGATCTATAGATAGGGATCGTCGATAAATAATGATCAACTAAAGAAAGGGATTTTTTTCGATAAAAAGTAAATAAGCTTCAGATTAAGATGATTTGGAATGAAAATAGGGGAATGTCAACAATACCTGGGTTTAATCAGATACAATTTGAGGGCTTTTGCAGATTTATTACTAAAGGCTTGAGGGAAGAATTTGATAAGTTTCCAGAAAAAAAAATGAAAGATATAGATCAAAATATGGAATTTATATTTTTTGTGGAAAGATATCAATTGGTAGAACCCTTGATAAAAGAAAGAGATGCTTTTTATGAATCACTTACATATTCTGCAAGATTATATGTACCCGCGGGATTAATTCGAAAAACCAGTATAAAAATGCAAAAACAAACCGTTTTTATAGGAAACATTCCTTTAATGACTTCCCAAGGAACTTTTATAATAAATGGAATATATAGGACTGTAATAAATCAAATATTGCAAAACCCTGGTATTTATTATCGGTCAAGATTGGACCGTGAAGGAATTTCTGTCTATACCGCCACTATAATCTCAGATTGCGGAGGAAGGATAAAGTTAGAAATGGATACAAAAGCAAGGATATGGGTGCGTGTGAGTAGGAAACAAAAGATATCGATTCTAGTTCTATTATTAGCTATGGGTTCGAATCTGAAAGAAATTCTAGATAATGTTCGTTACCCTGAGATTTTATTGTCTTTCGCGAATGATAAGAAGGAACTAAAAAAGATTAGTTCAAAAGAAAATGCTCTTTTGGAGTTTCACAAAAAGTTTTTTTCTAAAGAAGAGAAGGAACAGAAAGATATTGTATCTTCAGAGTCCTTATGTGAATACTTACAAAAGGACTTTTTAGAAAAATTTTATAAAAAAAAATGCGAACTAGGAAGGATTGGTCGACGAAATATGAATCGGAGACTAAATCTCGATATATCTCAGGACAATATATTTTTGTTACCAAAAGATATATTGGCTGCTGCCGATCATTTGATTGAAATGAAATGGGAAATGGGTACACTTGATGATATGAATCACTTGAAGAATAAACGTATTCGTTCTGTAGGAGATCTCTTACAGGATCAATTTAGATTGGCTCTCTCTCTTTTAGAAAAGGCAGTTCGGAATACTATATCTGTAGCAATTTCTCGTAATAAATGGATACGAAGTCCTCAAATTTTGGTAACTTCAACTTCATTCAAAACGACTTATGAATCGTTTTTTGGCCTTCACCCCTTATCGCAACTTTCAGATCAAACTAATCCATTAGCACAAGTAGCTCATGGTCGAAAATGGAGTTTTTTGGGTCCTAGAGGACTGACAAGTCGGACTGCTAGTATTCAGATACGAGATATCCATCCTAGCTACTATGGACGTATTTGTCCAATTGATACATCTGAAGGTACTAATGTTGGACTTATTGGATCCTTAGCTATTTATGCACGGATTGGTCATTGGGAATCTATAGAAAGTCCGTTTTATAAAATATCTGAGAAATCAAGAAAAAAAAAAGGACAGATGGTTTATTTATCACCAACAAAAGATGAATATTATATGATAGCAGCAGGAAATTCTTTGGCTTTGAACCAGGGTATTCAAGAAGAAGAGGTTGTTCCCGCTCGATACCGTCAAGAATTCCTAACTATTGCGTGGGAACAGATTCATCTTAGAAGCATTTCTCCCTTCCACTATTTTTCTATTGGAGCTTCTCTTATTCCTTTTATCGAGCATAATGACGCGAATCGAGCTTTAATGAGTTCTAATATGCAACGCCAAGCAGTTCCGCTTTCTCAGTCGGAAAAGTGTATTGTTGGAACTGGCCTAGAAGGTCAAACGGTTGTAGATTCGGGGTTTTCACTTATAGCTGAGCATCAGGGAAAGGTCCTTTATACTGATAGTCAAAAGATCCTTTTTTCAAGGAATGGGAATACTGAAAGTATTCCTTTAGTTAAGTATCAAGGTTCCAACAAAAAAACTTTGATCCATCAAAAACCCCGGGTTCAGAGAGGTAAATGCGTTAAAAAAGGTCAAATTTTGGCGGACGGTGCCGCTACAGTTGATGGGGAACTTGCTTTAGGAAAAAACATATTAGTAGCTTATATACCATGGGAGGGTTATAATTCTGAAGATGCAGTACTAATTAGTGAACGTCTGATATATGAAGATATTTTTACTTCTTTTTCTATTCGGAGATATGAAATTAAGACTTATATGACAAATCAAGGCCCTGAAAGAATCACTAAGGGAATACCCCATCTCGAGACTCATTTTCTCCGCAATTTGGATAGGAATGGGATTGTGATGTTGGGATCTTGGGTAGAAACAGGTGATATTCTTGTAGGTAAATTAACGCCAAGAGAAGATGAACCGTTTCCAGAGGACAGATTATTAGAGGCTGTGCTTGGCATAGATTTATCCAGTACAAAAGAAACTTCTCTAAGATTACCTATAGGTGGAAAAGGTCTCGTTATTGATGTGAAATGGATTGAGATGAACGATTCCAGTGATTTTTTAGAGATGGTTTCTGTATATATTTTACAGAAACGTCAAATCAAAGTAGGTGATAAAGTAGCTGGAAGACATGGAAATAAAGGTATCATTTCCAAGATTTTGTCTAGACAAGATATGCCATATTTGCAAAATGGAACACCTGTTGATATGGTCTTCAATCCCTTGGGAGTACCTTCACGAATGAATGTGGGACAGATATTTGAATGCTCACTTGGATTAGCAGGGGATCTGCTAAAGAGACATTATCGAATAACACCCTTTGATGAAAGATATGAGCAAGAGGCTTCGAGAAAACTAGTGTTTTCTGAATTATATGAAGCTAGTAAACAAACAAAAAATCCATGGGTATTTGAGCCCGAATACCCTGGAAAAAGCAGAATCTTTGATGGAAGAACAGGAAATCCTTTTGAACAACCTATTCTAGTAGGAAAGTCCTATATCCTAAAATTAATTCATCAAGTAGATGATAAAATCCATGGACGTTCTACTGGACCTTACACACTTGTTACACAACAACCTCTTAGAGGAAGGGCCAACCAAGGGGGACAACGGGTAGGAGAAATGGAAGTTTGGGCTCTCGAAGGATTTGGTGTTGCTCATATTTTACAAGAAATCCTTACTTATAAATCTGATCATATTAGAGCTCGTAAAGAAATATTAAATACTATGCTTATTGGAGGAAGAGCACCTAACCCTGAGGATGATTTTCCAGAAACTTTTCGAGTACTCGTTCGAGAACTACGATCTTTGGCTCTAGAACTGAATTATTTCCTTGTATCTGAAAAGAACTTCCAGATTCATAGGAAGGAAGTATGATCTGAATAAATCATTATTTCAATCTTATTTTATGATTGACCAGTATAAACATCAAAAACTTCAAATTGGACCAGTTTCTCCTCAACAAATAAAGGCTTGGGCGACCAAAATCCTACCTAATGGGGAAAAAATAGTTGGAGAGGTAACAAAAAATGAGACTTTTCATTATAAAAGCAATAAACCAGAAAAAAATGGATTGTTTTGCGAAAGAATCTTTGGACCCATAAAAAGTGGATTTTGTGGGTGTGGAAAGTATCGAGAGATTGGGGCTGAAAAAGAAAACCCAAAATTTTGTCAACAATGCGGAGTAGAATTTGGTAATTCTCGGATACGAAGATATCAAATGGGGTACATCAAACTCGCATGTGCAGTGACTCATGTGTGGTATTTAAAAGGTCGTCCTAGTTATATCGCAAATCTTTTAGATAAATCCCTTAAGGAATTAAAAAGTCTAGTATATTGCGGTGTGTGATTTGATCAAAATTCTCATTTTACAGGTTCGAATTGAGAAACTGTCATCCCATTCGATCCTATTGGGATGCCCTAGCTCTGACATGTGTTTTGGAAGAAATAACATGAAACTTAGGATTTTTGGTATATTCTATACTTCCAATTTAAAGGGGAATTAATCCATGGTCGATTCTATAATAGATAAACCTAGTTATACCTTGTGAAAATCTTTTTTCATGAGATTTATCATTCCATTTAGAAAAAGATTTTGCTTAAGAAATCAAATATAGTATGGTTACAGAAGTTTATCCATCGCATATATGCTTCAAGTAAGGCATAACCGTCGAGGTGACTAGGGACCTAAAAGATTAAATGGAATGAGATATAGACAAATAAATTCCCTATGAATTCAAAAATCAGAAATCTTTAAGAGAATTCATCAGGGAAATAGACTACTCAATAATTTGACATTCTCGTTTTAAGCAATTCATTTATCAAATTCAAGTAAAATAAGAATGAATCAATGAGAAATTAGTTTTAATTGGGAACTTGAGTAAAGAGTAGTTCTTTTTCAGTTTTTATCTAAAAAAAGAAAGAACTTTTTTTTCTTTTTTTTAACTACTTGAGCCGGATGAGAGGAAACCTTCACGTCCGATTTGAAAGGGGGGAATCCTTTAGGAACCTATCTCGATTGTTCTTTTGCTAGGCCCACAGCTAAAAAACCAACTTTCTTACGATTACGAGGTTCATTCGAAGATGAAATCCAATCCCGGAAATACAGCATTCCGCTTTTTTTTAATACCCGAGGCTTCGATAAATTTCGAAATCGAGAAATTGTGACAGGAGCTGATGCTATTAGAGAGCAATTAGCTGATTTAGATTTGCGAATTCTTATCGAGAATTCATTAGTAGAATGGAAAGGATTAGCAGTCCTGAAACCTACTGGAGATAAATGGGAAGATAGAAAAATTCAAATAAGAAAGAATTTTTTGGTTAGACGTATGGAATTAGCTAAACGTTTTCTTCAAACAAATATAGAACCTGAATGGATGGTTTTGTACTTATTACCAGTTCTTCCTCCCGAATTGAGACCCATTATTCAGATAGAAGGGGGTAAGCTAATAAGTTCGGATATTAATGAGCTCTATAAAAGAGTTATTGAGAAGAATATTCTTCTTAGCAATTTATTAAGTATATCTTCATTTATATCTTCGGACAGAGACGTTGTTGTTATAAATTCTCAGGCAAAATTATTACAAGAAGCTGTGGATATACTTCTTCATATCGGGGTCCGCGGACAACTGAGGTCAGATGGTTTTACTAAAGATAAAGATTACAAATCTTTTTCAGATATACTTGGAGGGAAAGAAGGAAGATTTCGTGAGACTTTGCTTGGTCGACGGGTTGATTATTCAGGGCGTTCTGTCATTGTTGTGGGTCCTTCTCTTTCATTATATCAATGTGGATTACCTCGAGAAATGGCAATAGAGCTTTTCCAAGCATTTCTAATCCGCCATCTAATTAGGAAACATTTCGCTACTAACATAGCGACTGCTAAAAGGCTGATTCAGGAGCGGGAAAAAGAACCTATTGTATGGGAAACACTTAAAGAAGTTATGGAGGGGCATCCTATATTATTGAATAGAGCACCTACTCTGCATAGATTAGGCATATTGGCTTTCCAACCCATTTTAGTAGAGGATCGTGCTATTTATTTACACCCATTAGTTTGTAAGGGTTTTAATGCAGACTTTGATGGAGATCAAATGGCTGTTCATTTACCTTTATCTTTGGAGGCTCAAGCGGAAGCTCGTTTACTTATGTTTTCTCATATAAATCTGTTATCTCCAGCTATTGGAGATCCTATTTGTGTACCAACTCAAGATATGCTTATCGGACTCTATGTATTAACCATGGGAATTCGTGAAGGAATTTGTGCAAATAGGTATAATTTACCTAATTGCAGAAACTATCAAAATGAACCAATTGACAATAAAAACTTTAAGTATAAAAAAAAAAAAGAACCTTATTTTTCTAGCTCATATGAAGCACTTGGAGCTTATCGGCAAAAAAGAATCAGTTTAGACAGTCCTTTGTGGCTCCGATGGAATTTAGATAAAGGTGTTGTTGGGTCAAGTGAAGTTCCTATTGAAGTTCAATATGAATCTTTGAGTACTTCTCATGAGATTTATGAGCATTATCTAATAATAAGAAGTACAAAAGATGAAATCCGTTGTATATACATTCGAACCACTCTTGGTCATATTTCTTTTTATCGAGAAATAGAAGAAGCCATACAAGGGTTTAGTGAAATCCGAGTTTAGTGGAATCCGGTATATTCATACACTATCTAAACTCAAAAATTAGATTAGGTGATGCCCCGGGCAGCGAAATTCGGGTTTTTCCAATTTCATTAATATCATTTTTTCTGAATTTCTGCATAAATAGAAATCAAGACTAAGATAAAAGAAATTCTATCTTCGAACCACTGACTCATGTCTATTGTCGAATCCTACTCAGCAGAATATAGAAGAGGTTTTTATGAAAGAACAAGCCTTTTACAATAGAGTCTTAAATGGAACTGCTATGAAACGACTTATTAGCAGATTAATAGTTCATTTTGGAATGGCATATACATCCCATATCCTAGATCAACTAAAGACTTTAGGTTTCCATCAAGCCACTACTACATCTATCTCATTAGGAATTGATGATCTTTTAACAATATCATCGAAACCTTGGTTAGTTCAAGATGCTGAACAACAGAATTCTATTTTGGAGAAACACCATCATTTTGGAAATGTACACGCAGTAGAAAAATTACGTCAATCTATTGAAATATGGTATGCTACAAGTGAATATTTGAGACAAGAAATGAATCCAAACTTTCGGATGACTGATCCTTCTAATCCAGTCTATTTAATGTCTTTTTCGGGAGCTAGGGGAAATGCATCTCAGATACACCAATTAGTGGGTATGAGAGGATTAATGTCAGATCCTCAAGGACAAATGATTGATTTACCCATTCAAAGCAATTTACACGAGGGACTCTCTTTGACCGAATATATAATTTCTTGTTACGGAGCTCGCAAAGGAGTTGTAGATACTGCTATACGAACAGCAGATGCTGGATATCTTACTCGTAGACTTGTGGAAGTAGTTCAACACATTATTGTACGTAAAAGAGACTGTGGTACTATTCAAGGTATTTCCGTCAGTCCTCAAAATGGGATGACAGAAACTTTTTTGGTCCAAACACTAATCGGTCGTGTATTAGCAGATGATATCTATATTGGTCAACGATGCATTGCCACTCGAAATCAAGATATTGGGATTGGACTGGTCAATCGATTTATAACCTTTCAAACACAATCAATATATATTAGAAGTCCTTTCACTTGCAGAAGTACATCTTGGATCTGTCAATTATGTTATGGTCGGAGTCCCACTCATGGTGATTTGGTTGATTTAGGAGAAGCTGTAGGTATTATTGCGGGTCAATCGATTGGGGAACCTGGAATTCAGCTCACATTAAGAACTTTTCATACTGGTGGAGTATTCACAGGTGGTACTGCCCAATATGTACGAACTCCTTTTCAGGGAAAAATAAAATTCAACGAGGATTTGCTTCATCCTACACGTACCCGTCATGGGCATCCTGCCTTTCTGTGTTCTACAGACTTTTATGTAACTATAGAAAGTCGAGATATTATACATAATATGAGTATCCCTTCGAAAAGTTTGATTTTAGTTCAAAATGATCAATATGTAGAATCAGAACAAGTTATTGCTGAGATTCGCACTGGAATGTCTACTTTTCCTTTGAGAGAGACAGTACAAAAACATATTTTTGCGGAATCAGGAGGAGAACTGCACTGGAGTACCGATGTCTACCATAAACCTAAAGATACATATAAAGATACATTTAGTAATGTGCATCTATTACCAAAAACAAGCCATTTATGGGTATTAGCAGGAAGTCCTTGGAGATCTGATAGAGTCTCTTTTTCGGTCCACAAGGATCAAGATCAAATGAATGTTGATTCTTTTTCTATTGAAGAAAGATATATTTCTGACCTCTCAAAAACTAATAATCAATTAAGATATAAATTGTTGGATACTTCTAATAAAGGGGAAATTTTTGAACATTCACGGACTGGTCAAATCATATCGAACAATCTTTCGAATTTCAAATATCCTTCTATTTTGCAAGAGAATTCTTATTTCTTGGCGAAAAAGCGAAGAAATCGATTTATTATCCCATTAAAATATGATAAAGAACAAGAAAAAGAACTAATATCTTCTTTTGCGATTTCGATGGAAATACCTAGAAACGGCATTTTCCTTCAAAATAATAGTATTCTTGCTTTTTTTGATGATACACGATACAGAAGAGTCAATTCAGGAATTATTCAATACGGGATTATAGAGATAGAGTCGATCATAAAAAAAGAGGATTTGCTTGAGGATCAAGGAATAAAACAATTTCCGGAATACTATACGTTGATTGAGGATGAAGAAATACAAGAATTTAGTCCGGAATACCAAACCTTGATTGAATATCAAAAATATCAAATGTTGATTGAGTATCAAAAAAAACAAAAATTGAATCCGGAATACCAAATGTTAATAAAAGATCAAGGAATAAAAGAATTTCTGGAAGACCAAATGTTAATTGAGGATCAAGAAAGACAAGAATTCAGTCCGGAATATCAAATGTTAATTGAGGATCAAGAAATACAAGAATTGAGTCCGGAATACCAAATGTTAATTGAGGATCAAGAAAGACAAGAATTCAGTCCGGAATACCAAATGTTAATTGAGGATCAAGAAAGACAAGAATTCAGTCCGGAATACCAAATATTAATTGAGGATCAAGAAAGACAAGAATTGAGTCCGGAATACCAAATGTTAATTGAGAATCAAGAAAGACAAGAATTCAGTCCGGAATATCAAATGTTAATTGAGGATCAAGAAAGACAAGAATTGAGTCCGGAATACCAAATGTTATTTGAGGATCAGGAAAGACAAGAATTCAGTCCGGAATATCAAATGTTAATTGAGGATCAAGAAAGAGAAGAATTGAGTCCGGAATACCAAATGTTAATCGAGGATCAAGAAAGACAAGAATTGAGTCCGGAATATCAAATGTTAATTGAGGATAAAGAAAGACAAGAATTCAGTCCGGAATACCAAATGTTAATTGAGGATAAAGAAAGACAAGAATTCAGTCCGGAATACCAAATGTTAAGTGAGGATCAAGAAAGACAAGAATTGAGTCCGGAATATCAAATGTTAATTGAGGATAAAGAAAGACAAGAATTGAGTCGGGAATACCAAATGTTAATCGAGGATCAAGAAAGACAAGAATTGAGTCCGGAATACAAAATGTTAATTGAGGATCAAGAAAGACAAGAAGTGAGCCCGGAAAACCAAAGGAAAGTGGATCAGTTTTTTTTCATTCCCGAAGAAGTGCATATCTTACCGAAATCCTCTTCTATAAGGGTCCGGAACAATAGTATCATTGGAATAAATACATGGCTCACTTTAAATAAACGAAGCCAAGTAGGTGGATTAGTCCAAGTAAAGAAAACAAGAAAATATATTGAACTTAAGATCTTTTCCGGAGATATTCATTTTCCGAGGGAAACAGATAAGATATCCAGGCACAGCGAAATTTTGATACCACGAGAAACAGGAAAAAAAAATTCTAAGAAATTCCAAAAATGGAAAGATTGGATCTATGTTCAAGGGATCACACCTATTAAGAAGAAGTATTTTGTTTCGGTTAGACCTGTAATTACATATGAAATACCTGATGAGATTGATTTAGCAACACTTTTTCCTCAGGATCTCTTGCAAGAAAAAGACAATCTCCAACTTAGAGTTGTCAATTATTTCCTTTATGGAGATAGCAAGTCAATTCGAATAATTTGTCTCAAAAGTATTCAATTAGTTCGGACTTGTTTAGTATTGAATTGGCACCAAGAACAAAATAGTTCTATAGAAGAAGAGGTTCATGCTTCATTTGTTGAGATAAAGACAAATTTTTTAATTCGCAATTTCATAAAAATTGAGTTAATTAAACCTTCATATATCGGAAAAAGATATGAAAGAGCAAGTTCAGGATTCATTCCTGATAATATTTTAGATCGTATTGCTGATAATAGATTAGATCGTAACAATATCAATCCTTTTTATTCCAAGACGAAGATTCAATCATTTAATCAACATCAAGGAACTATGGGTACTTTGTTAAATCGAAACAAGGATTACCAATCTTTTATTATTTTGTCATCATCCAATTGTTCTCAAATGCATCGATTCCAAAATAATACTGTGAAAAAAAAAAAGAATCCCCTATTCCTATATATATTTGTTTTGGGTCCACTAGGTACTATTGTATCTAAAATAACGAATTTTTATAAATTTTGTAATTTAATAACTTATAATGAGATCTTATTAAATAAATATTTTTTTTCTAACTATTTTGCTAATTGGTTTGATTTTTTTGACAATTTGAAAGAGGTTTTCTTGCTACTCAACATCATTTTACTAGATATAGAGAATTCTAAGTTTGATCCATGTGTCATCGTAAGGCCATCTCTTTTGGAACAGACTGTCAAAGTATTGATTCAAGTCTATAATACATATAGAATACTTCAACCTGAAGTAGCTGAATATTGTTTAATAGATGAGACTAGGAGAATTTACAATCCGGATCTACCGATAAACTTTTTTTTGAACCCATTCAATTGGAATTGGTACCCTTTCTTTCACGATGATAGTTGGGAAGAGACATTGACAAAAATAAATCTTGGACAATTTATTTGCGAAAATTTGTGTCTATTTCAAGACGAATCATATGTCAAAAAATCTGGTCAAATTGTAATTATTAATCTTGATTCCTTAGTTATAAGATCAGCTAAGCCCTATTTGCTCACTTCAGGTGCAACTATTCATGGTCATTATGGGGAAATCTTTTATAAAGGAGATGTTTTGGTTACATTTCTATATGAAAAATCGAGATCTAGCGATATAACGCAAGGTCTTCCAAAAGTAGAAAAATTTTTCGAAGTACGTTCGATTGATTTAATATTGATAAACCTAAAAAGGAGGGTTGAAGGCTGGAACCAACGTATATCAAGAATTCTTGGAGTACCTTGGGTTTTCTTCATTGGAGCTGAGCTAACCATAGCCCAAAGTCGTATTTCTTTGGTTAATGAGATCCAAAAGGTTTATCGATCTCAGGGGGTACATATCCATAATAGACATATCGAAATGATTGTACGTCAAGTAACATCAAAAGTGTTGGTTTCAGAAAATGGAATGTCTAATGTCTTTTTACCTAGAGAATTAATTGGATTATTACGAGCAGAACGAGCAGGACGTGCTTTGGATGAAGCAATCTTTTATCGGGCAATTTTATTGGGAATAACAAGAGCCTCTCTAAATACTCAAAGTTTCATATCTGAAGCAAGTTTTCAAGAAACCGCTCGAGTTTTAGCAAAAGCTGCTCTGCGAGGTCGTATTGATTGGTTGAAAGGTCTGAAAGAAAATGTTGTTCTGGCAAGAATTCTACCTATTGGTACCGGATTGAAAAAAAGTTTGTATTCTTCAAGACAAGATAAGAACTTTGCTTTAGAAAAAAAAATAGAAAATCTATTTGAGTTGGAAATGAGAGATATTATGTTACATCATAAAGAATTATTATGATAAAGAATCCTTTTTTTCTGATGTGACAAATAATCTAAATCAAGAGGTGAAGAATACCACCTTTCCTGAATCATTCTTAAACTTAAACACAGAAAGCACAAATCCAATAAGCGGCGATTCCCCTTAATCAACAGATCAAAGGAATAGCAAAGAAAGACCTAAGACCTAACCAAGATAATAAAGATTCTGAAAGAAATCCATGATATAAGAAATCAATAATATCAGAAATCCATAATATAAGAAATCCATAATATCCATAAAAAAGGGAGGTAGAAAAAAGATGAAAAAAAAAGAAAAAAATGGCAGTGCCATATAAATCCACAATATCCATAGAGAGGAGAAGTACAAAGAAGATGAAAAAAAAGAAAAAAAATGGCAGTGCTAGAAAAGATAACAATGAAAAAGAGCAATTTGTTTATGAGGGAACCGTGGTGGAACCGATCAAAGATATCATGTTCCACGTACGTTTGCACCATAATAGTCAAACTGTTATGGGTTATCTATCTGGCAATATGCGCCGTAATCGTATACGTGTGTTACTAGGGGATAGAGTCAAGATACAAATAAGCGAATTCGATTCAAAAAAAGGAAGAATTTTTTATCGATTTCCTCCTCTATCAAAGCAGACTAGGATAGAACAAACTAATAATGATCGTCAAGCAATGGAGAATAGCGCCTCTCCTGAATCATTCTTAAACTTAAAAAAAGAAAGCACAAATCCAATAAACAACGATTTCCCTCAATCAACAGATCAAAGGAATAGCAAAGACACAAAGTTTAACCAAGATGAGACAGATTAGGTTCTTAATTCTCTTTCTGGGACCTAATAAGGAGTTTTTCATCCCAATAAAATAAAAAAATCTAAAAAATAGATATAGAATATAAATGAGTTTTATTTTTTCCCAATGAATTCAAAAAAAAAAATAAGAAATATGAAAATTGGAGCATCAGTTCGTAAAATTTGTCAAAGATGTCGATTAGTTCGTAGGCGTAGACAACTTACAGTGATTTGTCCCAATCTGAAACATAAAAAAAGGCAAGGTTAATATAATATTAACCATTCAAAAAAACCTTTCTTTACCTTTACAAATTTTTGATCACTTTGTTCAACGATTTTTTTTTTGATACAGGAAGAAAAGGAAAAAGTTTTTTTTGCTGGAATGGTACTATCTCTAATAATATTTTGCATTTTATTTTAATAAAATAACATTAAATTAAATAAAAAAAAAGATAATGAAGAACATTGAAAAATAAAAAAAAAAGGAAAGAGAGGGATTCGAACCCTCGGTAAACAAAAGCCTACATAGCAGTTCCAATGCTACGCCTTCAACCACTCGGCCATCTCTCCTATATTATAATTTCTATAATATATTATAATATTTTTCAATAAAACTATTCCATGTATCAAATAAAAGAAAAAGGAATGAAGACAAGAAATCATGGATTTTCACCTTTCTTTATTCAAGAATATATTTTTTATTAAAAAATATATGAATATGAAAAAGTAAAATAATGAGTATGAAATGAGTATAAAATTAGAATCAGAGTCAATCAAATAAGTATTTCAAAAAATTGTTTTTTTGTCATGTATCAATGGTGAATTATCGGTAGAAGGTTCCACAATTATTAACCTTGCTTAAAAAAAAAATAAAAGAAAAGGAAGATAAAATAGAAAATAACTAATAAATTCATAAAGAATCTACCAATAATTCAAAAAATAATTTTTTGAATTATTTTGCAAATTCAAGAGATTCTTATGGCAATTCTAATAGATATCCACATTAAAATTATTCTTTTTCTGTGTTCTTTTCCATGGATTTTAGAGATTCTTATAGAGAATGAGAATTTTTATACAATAAAGATGTTCACTCTGTTGAACATGATTATCAAAAGAAAGTTCTCTGATTTCATTAAATATGATTTTATTAAAAAAAAATATTTTTTTACTCTTTTTTTTCACTATTTTTTCTTTTTTTTTCTCATAAAAAAAAAACAAAAAATAGTGAAAGTCCAAGGGAAATGCAAGTGGAAACAGAAGAAATGTTTGAACTTCGTAACACAATTACGGAAATTTATGCATAAAATACTGGTCAACCTATAAATGTTATACAGAATGATCTGGAAAGAGATACTTTTATGTCCGCAACCGAAGCTAAAGATTTTGGTATTATCGATCACATAGCAATTGAAAAAAATCCTTGATGATCTGAGTTCTTTTTCTCAATTGATAGGAGAATGGGATATCATTCAATTTTTTTCTATCCTATACAAGAACTTTTTGTTTTTGTATAGGATACATCAAAATTTTTTGGTATCCTAAATATAGGATATTCAAGTTGGTGAATTGAAAAAAAAATGAACTTTTTTTTCAGTCAAAATTCGATCAGAGGAAATTTATGAATGTTATATCATCTTCCATTAGAGCATATAATGTGTTATTTGAGATATCTGCTGTAGAAGTAGGCCAACATCTCTATTGGCAAATAGGAGGTTTACAAATCCATGCCCAAGTACTTATCACTTCTTGGATCGTAATTGGAATTTTGTTAGTGTCAGTCATCATAGCTGTTCGGAATCCACAAACCATTCCAACTGATGGTCAGAATTTTTTTGAATATATTCTCGAATTTATTCGAGATTTAAGCAAAACTCAAATTGGAGACGAATATGGTCCTTGGGTTCCCTTTATAGGAACAATGTTCCTATTTATTTTTGTTTGTAATTGGTCAGGTGCTCTTTTCCCTTGGAAAATTATCGAGTTACCTCATGGAGAGTTAGCCGCCCCCACGAATGATATAAATACTACGGTTGCTTTAGCTTTACTCACGTCAGCGGCATATTTTTATGCCGGTCTTAGCAAAAAAGGATTGAGTTATTTCGAGAAATATATTAAGCCAACTCCAGTCCTTTTACCAATTAATATTCTAGAAGATTTTACAAAACCTTTATCTCTGAGTTTTCGACTTTTTGGAAATATATTAGCTGATGAATTGGTAGTTGTTGTTCTTGTTTCTTTAGTCCCTTTAATAATTCCTATACCTGTCATGTTGCTTGGATTATTTACAAGTGGTATTCAAGCTCTTATTTTTGCAACTTTAGCAGCAGCTTATATAGGAGAATCCATGGAGGGTCATCATTGATTCGTCGAAATAGTCTTTTTTTTAGCTTAGCTTATCCTAATTCCTTTTTGATTCAAGAAAATCTGCTTGCTTGGTTTGAGAATTTAATTATAGAATATACTATAATATAGTATATAGAAAAATATAGGAAGATAAAGCACGATTTAACCATAGGAGAGAGGAGATGGACGATATTATTGAATTCTAATTTTTAATAGAAAGGTTACGCTAAAAGTATTTTATTGAATTTTGAAAAGTCCAGTCATTTTTTTATTTGTTTTGAAGAATTTTTATGGAATTCGAATGAGTTCATATTCAATATGGACTGTTTATGTAAGAACTGTTTTTTTATGCAATATGAGATGTTCACTAGCTAAATAACATTATTATTATATATATATAATATATAATAATAAATTATTTCTAAAAAAATAGATTAGAAAATAAGTGGTCTGTTTCGTCTGTGATTTTGTATTTAATAAAAAAACAGATGAACTAAAGAATCTCGAAGAAAGAATGGAAAATTTGAAATGAAAGAGTGGTTGGAAAGGTATAGAAAAATTAAGACTTTATTCAAAAAATTCCATCATAAATAGAAAAGAAAAAGGAAATATCGAAAAAGTTCTGACAATTCATAAATATTATTTATTTCAATTCGTAGTTTTGAGTTATTTCGACTAATAGATTTACCTATTTTAAAATAGGTAATAATTCTTTGGTTTTTTGTATCATTAACCTTTTCCTTTTTTTAGTGCGAGGAACTTACTATGAATCCACTGATTTCTGCTGCTTCCGTTATTGCTGCTGGATTGGCTGTGGGACTTGCTTCTATTGGACCTGGGATTGGTCAAGGCACTGCTGCAGGTCAAGCTTTAGAAGGTATTGCGAGACAACCAGAAGCAGAGGGTAAAATACGAGGCACTTTATTGCTTAGTCTAGCTTTTATGGAAGCTTTAACAATTTATGGACTAGTTGTGGCATTAGCGCTTTTATTTGCAAATCCTTTTGTTTAATCCTAGTAATAGCAAAAAAAAGTTACTTAGATTATCTATTTTTTGGTATTTTGAAAACTTTAAAATGTGCTTTTTTTTTCTTCGAATTATATCAACAATTTTTTGAAATTACTTACTTAATATAATATATATTACTTACTTAATATAATATATATTAAAGTAATTTCTATAAAATAAAGTTATTAAAATAAAGTTATTTGTTTTTTTTGAACCTTTATCCCATAAAGGACTGATTTAAGGATGAGAGATTTCCAGATCGACTCGCCTGTCCTTAGCTTAGTATAAAGCTTAGTATAAAAAAAACTTTTTTCCTTTTTCTTTATTTAGGAAAGATCTCAAAGGATGAGAGATACTTCATTATTCAAATGAATTAATCTTTAAAGAGATTAAGATATTCCCTAAAAAAAGAGAAATCGATCAAAAAAGGATGAGTGAAGTGATAGAAAAAGAACCTTCTTGTTTGTTAGTCCTATCTATAAGAGGAGAACATATGAAAAATGTAACCGATTCTTTCATTTTCTTGGGTCACTGGCCATTCGCCAGGAGTTTCGGGTTTAATACCGATATTTTAGCAACAAATCTAATAAATCTAATTGTAGTGATTGGTGTATTGGTTTTTTTTGGAAAGGGAGTGTGTGCGAGTTGTTTATTTCGAGAAAAAGTTGGATTTATCCGGCTTCACTTCCTTTTATTTTTTTTCCTTTTTTTTAAAGGAAAGGGGTGTACGATCTCGACGAATTACTTTTGAATAAAATCAGAAATCATATGTAAGAACTATAGCATTTCGTTATTTTTTGGTGAAAAAACTTTGATTCTCTATCAAAACCAATCAAAATAAATTGAGATCTTTAACATGGTTAAAGCTAAACTGCTTGAAGTACAGGCAAAATGGTACTCTTTCTACGACTACGTTAGCCACGACTACGTTAGTATCCAAATGGTTGAAAAATGCATACTTGAGAATTTTTTTGATATAGAACACTCATATCGATAAAAATATTTGAACCATTTACTGGAAAGAAAAGAGGTCCATACTTTACCTTCTTTTTTATCCAATGCCGAATTGACGACCTACTGTATCAAAAAAAAAGAAATTTTTTGGATTAAAAAAAAAGATAAATTTGAATTTTCAATTTGCATTTTTATTTATTTAATGAAAATGAAATCTTTTTGAATTGAATTCAAAAAAATAAAGAAAAAACAAGTACGAATAAAGAAACAACTTTGCTGACAATAATTTATAGATTTTTGTCTGGTCAGAAGAGTCCTTTTCACTTATATATATTCAGATCTTTTAGAAGTTTCAATATGATCGAATATAGCCAGAAAAGAGAGGATAGGCTCATTAGATTCAAGAAAGAATATGTGAATATTCATAAATAATTATAATTGAGCGTGAGAGCCAAATGAATCGAAAGATTCATGTTTGGTTTGGGAAGAGATCATGAAAGTTTTGAATTTCATGCTAAGATAATCTACTTTCATTAAATGATTTATTAGATAATCGAAAACAGAGGATTTTGAACACTCTTCGTAATTCAGAAGAATTACGTAAAGCAGCCATTGAGCAGCTCGAAAAAGCTCGAATTCGTTTCCAGAAAGTAGAACAGGAAGCGAATGAGTATCGGATGAATGAATATTCTGATCTGGAACGAGAAAAACAAAATCTCATTAAAAATGGTTATGAGAAGTTGAAACGATTTGAACAAAATAAGAAAGAAAGCCTTTGTTTTGAACAAGAAAGAGCAATAAACCAAGTCCGACAACGAATTTTGCAACAAGTCTTACAAAGAGCACTGGGAACTATAAAAAGTTCTTTAAATAGTGAGTTACATTCTCGTACGATCCGTGCTAATATTGCCATTCTCGATGGCATAGACTGGCAGAAATAATATAACTGATTAGTCCTTCAACTTTTACTTTAGTTTTAAACTTAGGCACTACTTTTTTTTCTTTGCTTTTGAAAAAGAATAAAGAAAGACTTATGGGAACCTTTCGAGCTGACGAAATTAGTAATATTATCCGTGAACGTATTGAACAATATAATAGAGAAGTCAAGATTGTGAATACCGGTACTGTACTTCAAGTAGGTGATGGTATTGCTCGTATTTATGGTCTTAATGAAGTCATGGCAGGTGAATTAGTAGAATTTGAAGAGGGTACAAAAGGTATTGCTCTGAATTTGGAATCCAAAAATGTTGGCGTTGTATTAATGGGTGATGGTTTGATGATAAAAGAGAGAAGCTCTGTAAAAGCAACAGGAAGAATTGCTCAGATACCTGTTAGTGAAGCTTATTTAGGTCGTGTTATAAATGCCTTAGCTCAACCTATTGATGGAAGAGGCCCAATTGCATCTTCTGAATTTAGGTTAATTGAA